AGAAAAAGCCCACATACGACGAAATTTTTTTGTTGCTGTAGGAAAAAAAAGGATTCCAGCTCCTATTAAAAAAGGAACTGGAAGTGGAATCAAAGGTATGATCCATGCATATTCGTATATATGTTCCATAAAAAATAAAACTTTGAATTTTTCATTAATTTTTTCGAATTCACTGGTTCTTACCTCTTTTAAAAGAAGTCAATAAAAAAGAAAGATATAGAATAAATTCAAATTATTAGAATGAAAGTTTTCATAATATTCAAATCAAGAAATTCTAATTGGTCAAATGCTCAAGTTACAATTGTATTCTATTCAACTCAAACATTTTTATATATTTGTCACTTTACTTTCTACTTTACAGAAAAACTAATTTACATAACATAAATTAAAAAAAGGAAAAAAAAAGGGGACTCCAATGTATAAAATCCTTTATCATTACTTCCATTTTAAAAGAAATTAGATAAAAATTAAAATTTTTCTATTATCTATTAAAAAAGCCAACTTTACTTTTAACATTTAATTAAAACAAAAATCTTTCGTTATGGTTTTTTCTATGACATGTAAATTAAATGTAACATAAAAAAAAAATGAAATAAAGATATAAATTGAAAATTTAATTCTTTCTTTCATTTTTTTAGTAAAATTTAGTAAAAAACAAATTGGATTTTGATGATACAAAAGTTTCTATTCATTTTTTTAATTATAATAATCATAATATAGGGTATTACCTATAAACTAACTAAATATTACTAGATGTCTTTCACATCCAACTCTAAAAATAACCTATTCATTTTTGAATGGCAGTTCCAAAAAAACGTACTTCTATTTCAAAAAAACGTATTCGTAAAAATATTTGGAAAAGAAAGGGATATTGGGTAGCGTTAAAAGCATTCTCATTAGCAGTATCTCTTTCTAATGGTAATTCAAAAAATTTTTTTGATAAGTAATCAAAGGTTAGAATAATCTGAATCCGCCGAATTCCACAAAAATGTTATAGATAATAATAAAAAATGTCATGGGGTTTTATATAAAATGAAAATCAAATAAATGATTTTCATATAGAATTAAAAATTTTTATTTGAATTAATCAATAGAAAATGGAACTGACTTCTATCTTATAATATGTCAAATGCGAATTCTTCTGTCTGCTCTAAAAAGCTACTTAAAAAAAAAAGATGATTTCATTATCTTTTTTGTATATTTTATCATTTCCGGGATGGGGATTTTTCTTTTCCCCACGAACCTATGTTGCTAGATCTAAAAAGAGGTTTTTATATCTATTGAAAAGCAAATATACAAAAATATTTAAAAATATTTAGTAATTAGTCAAATAAAAAGGGACTAGGCCGTTGAAAGTTGAACCTCGGTTTTTTCATTGAAATTAAAAACTTGACTCTTTTTGTTTACGTAATAATTAAATATCTGTATCACTAGATAGCCCGCGCCGATTTTTCAGTTTTCAATTGAAGCAAAAAATACCTTCTTTTTCGTTTCAATTTAGATTATAAAATTGAGTTTGAGTTAGATAGTATGTACGATGAAGTAACCTTGAATAATCAAAAATAGATCCTATTTGGATTGTAAAATCAATCCAAATAGAGATCTATATTGATAACTTTATCAGTTTATCTTTATTTAAAAAATTAAATAATAAAAACAAATAAAAATATTATATCTTTATATTATTTATATCTTTTGAATCAATTTACATATATATAGATTATAATCTAATAATTCCTGATATATTAATCTTTCCTTTCTTTATATTTAGAAAAAAATAAAATTAAAACACCTTGCAATTTCTATTGAAACGTCTTTGTTATCTAAGATTTCTTTGAATCGATTTTGACTTAATTTATTTTTTTTTTTTAACTTAACACAACTTTTTTACTGACACAAGAAAAATCTTAAAAATGACTAAAATTTCAGAATGAAACTATACATTCATTAAATAAAGCCCTTTTATTTCAATGTTGTATAAAATTGCAACACAAAAAAAGTCTTCTTTTTTCATTAATTTCATTAAGAAGATAAATACATTTTATTATCTCAAATTTTTGAAATCAGATCGGATAAATAAAAAACAAATCATTACCAAAAGAAGATGACAAAAAAATCTTTTGAGTCGAATCCCTGGATTGAAATGAAAGCAAAATTTTCTAGTTACAAAAGTTCCAGTAAGTTTGTTATATAATACCAACAACCGAAAATCAAACCAAAATAAGTCTTCATATTGAAGCTCAAATTGGAATTTGAACGACTTTTCATTTTAATGTAATGTGTTTTAAAAATATTACATCGACTTCCTCAATCTCGACGATTGAATTAAAATAAGCTATTATTATTTAACAAGCCGCTATGGTGAAATTGGTAGACACGCTGCTCTTAGGAAGCAGTGCTAGAGCATCTCGGTTCGAGTCCGAGTGGCGGCATGGCACTTTCTCAATTCTAATTGATCAATTCTCAAAAAAATTTCATAGTCCTATAATATAATGAATAT